ATAATATTTATAAAAAAATTTATTAAAAATGGTTTTATAATATATTTAAATTATTATATATATATATATATATATTTATATTAAATTTTTAATAAATTATTAAATTTAAAAATTTATTAAATAATAATTAATATATATATATATATAATATATTAAAAATAATTTAATTAATTATTAAATTTAAAAATTTATTTTTATTTAAATGAATATAAATCGCTGTATAATGATATAGGTTTTAATATAATTATTAGGGAAAAAAAATAAAAGAAATTATTTAAAATTTAATAATTAATATTAAATTTTAAATATATAAAAAAAAAAAAAAAAAAAAAATCTATGCATTTTTTTTTACTTATAAATAAAAATTATTTATAGTTTAAAATAATTTATTAAAAATTTATTTTACATATAAATTTTAGTAAAAAATTTTAATTATTTTAATAATAATTAATTTTTTTTTGTAGTAATTAATATTAAAAATTTAAGAAATTGAGATTTAGTAATATTTGAATTTATAACAAATTTTGTGCCAGCAGTTGCGGTTATACAGAAATTAATTTAAATTTTATTAGTAATTAATAAATAAATTAAAAATTTAATTAAATATTAAATTATTAGGTGAAATTTTAATTTAATTAAAATTAATATTTAATATTATGATTTAATAAATTTATTAATAGACTAGGATTAGATACCCTATTATAATAAAAATTAAATTAATTTATACTAAAATATTAAATAATTATTTATTAAAACTTAAATAATTTGGCGGTATTTTAGTTTATTTAGAGGAATCTGTTTAATAATTGATAATCCACGAATAAATTTACTTAATTTATTATTTTATATATCGTTGTTAAAAAAATATTTTTTAATAAAAATAATATTTTAAAATTTTTATTTAAAATTAAATCAGATCAAGATGTAGAGTATAATTAAGAATATAATGGATTACAATAAATTTATTTAAATGAATATTAATTTGTAAAAATTAATTGAAAGTGGATTTAAATGTAATTTTATTTAGTTTATTAAAATAATTAAAAATTAAAATATGTACATATTGCCCGTCACTTTCATTTATAAATTGGAATAAGTCGTAACAAAGTAGGGGTACTGGAAAGTGTTCCTAGAATTATCAAATTAGAGCTTGAATAAGTTTTTCATTTACATTGAAATAATATTGTATAATTACAATTAATTTGTTATGTTAAAATTAATAAAAATAAATTATAAATAATAAAATTAATTTTTATATTAAAATTGGGGGGTTTTAGTATAATTAAGAAAAAATTATAATTTTTATAGAAAATTAGTATTGTGAAAGAATTTTGAAATAAAATTGAAAATAAAATAATAAAAAAGTAAATTTAATTTATTGTATCTTGTGTATCAGAGTTTATTAAATAATAAATTTAGATAAATTTTTCTTGAATTAAAAAGAGATAATTAATTATAAAAGTTATTGTAGCAAAAATATTTTAAATAATTAATTTGAAATGAAATGTTAAACGTTTTTTAATATATTTAGTTTTTTTAGAAAAAAATTTAATTTTAAATATATTTTATAAAATAATTTATTATTTATATAGTAATTTATTTTAAAATATAATTTTATATTTTAAGGGATAAGCTTTAAATTAAATTATTATAAATAATTTATTTAATAAATAAATAAAATTTTAGAATTTAAATTGTTAATAAATTTTATTTTGTTATAAATAATTTTAATTTATTAAAAAAAAAATTTAATTAAGTTTTAATTATATATAAAAAAATAATTTTAAATAAAAAATATTTAGTTATAATGATAAAATTAGTATATAAATAAATTTTATTTAAATTTTCAATAAAATAAAAAAAAAATTAATTTAAAGGAATTCGGCAAATATTTATATTCACTTGTTTATCAAAAACATGTCTTTTTGAATTATAATTTAAAGTCTAATCTGCCCACTGATTTATATTAAAGGGCTGCAGTATATTGACTGTACAAAGGTAGCATAATCAATAGTCTTTTAATTGATGACTAGAATGAAAGATTGGATGAAATATATACTGTCTCTAAATTAATATATAGAATTTAATTTTTTAATTAAAAAGTTAAAATGATATTAAAAGACGAGAAGACCCTATAGAGTTTTATAATTTAAATTTATTAAAATTATATATAAAAATTATTTAATAAAAATAGATTTAATTATTTTGTTGGGGTGATAGAAAAATTAATAAAACTTTTTTTTAATAAAAATCATAAATAAATGAATAAATGATCCAAAATTTTTGATTAAAAGAAAAAATTACCTTAGGGATAACAGCGTAATTTTTTCTTTTAGTTCAAATAAAAGAGAAAGTTTGCGACCTCGATGTTGGATTAAGATAAAATTTAAATGCAAAAGTTTAAAATTTTGATCTGTTCGATCATTAAAATCTTACATGATCTGAGTTCAAACCGGTTTAAGCCAGGTTGGTTTCTATCTTTAATAAAATAAAATAATATAGTACGAAAGGAATTATTATTTAAATTAAATTTTTATTATGAATTACATTAATAAGAAAAAAAAATAAATTATTACTATTTTGGCAGAAAAATGTAATGATTTTAGAGTTCATGTATGTATAATTTATTTATATAGGTAGTAAATGATATTAAAAGAAATAATAATTATAGTTTTAGGTTTATTAATTTTATTAATTGGTGTTTTAATTGGGGTAGCTTTTTTAACATTATTAGAGCGTAAAGTTTTAGGTTATATTCAAATTCGTAAAGGACCTAATAAAGTTGGTTTTTTGGGTATTTTACAACCCTTTTCTGATGCAATTAAGTTATTTACAAAAGAACAAATTTTTCCGTTATATTCTAATTATTTAATTTATTATTTTTCTCCTGTTTTTAGATTTATTTTGTCTTTAATAATTTGAATAGTAATTCCTTATTATTTTAATATAATTAGATTTAATTTAGGGGTATTATTTTTTTTAAGATGTATAAGAATAGGGGTTTATACTTTAATAATTGCTGGGTGATCATCTAATTCAAATTATTCTTTATTGGGAGCTTTACGGGCTGTTGCTCAAACTATTTCTTATGAAGTTAGTTTAGCTTTAATTTTAATATCTAGAATTATTATAGTAATAAGTTTTAATTTATTATTATTTTATAAAAATCAAAGTATTATTTGATTTTTTTTTTTAATATTTCCTTTAAGAATTTGTTGATTTTCTTCTAGTTTAGCAGAAACAAATCGAACTCCTTTTGATTTTGCAGAAGGAGAAAGAGAATTAGTTTCTGGGTTTAATATTGAATATAGAAGAGGGGGGTTTGCTTTAATTTTTTTAGCTGAATATTCAAGAATTTTATTTATAAGATTATTATTTGTTATTATTTATTTAGGGGGATATTATTTAAATTTATTTTTTTATTTAAAAATTACTTTTATTTCTTTTATTTTTATTTGAGTTCGAGGTAGTTTACCTCGTTATCGTTATGATAAATTAATATATTTAGCATGAAAAATTTATTTACCAATTTCTTTAAATTTTTTATTATTTTTTATTGGGGTAATATTAATAATATATGAATAAATTTAGTATAAATTAATAGAATAAATTATTCTTTCTTAAGTTTTCAAAACAAATGCTTAATATACAAGCTCATTAATTAAGTTAATTAAAAATTAAATTATCTCATAGTTTTCTTATAATAGGATTAATAATATAATATAAAAAATATATAATTGTTAAGATTTGTCCTGTAATGATATATGGGTCTTCTACTGGACGAGCACCGATTCAGGTTAATAAAATAATAATTGTAATTAATGTTCAAAATAATAATTGATTAATAGGGTAAAATTGAATTCCTATTATTTTTTTATTAAAGGTTATAGGTAAAATAATTAAGATTAAAATTGATGAAATTAATGCAATAACTCCTCCTAATTTATTAGGAATAGATCGTAAAATTGCATAAGCAAATAAAAAATATCATTCAGGTTGAATGTGAATTGGGGTTACTAGAGGATTAGCTGGTACAAAGTTATCAGGGTCTCCAAGTAAATAGGGATTTGTTAATGTAATAATAATTAATATTATAATTATAATAATAAATCCAATAAGGTCTTTATAAATAAAAAATGGGTGGAAAGGAATTTTATTTAAATTTTTATTAATTCCAAGAGGATTATTAGATCCTGTTTGATGGAGAAATAAAAGATGAATTATTGTTATTATTAAAATAATAAATGGTAAAATGAAATGAAAAGTATAAAATCGTGTTAAAGTTGCATTATCAATTGCAAACCCCCCTCAAATTCAATTTACTAGTATATTACCTAAGTAGGGGATTGCTGAAAGTAAATTTGTAATTACTGTTGCCCCTCAAAATGATATTTGACCTCAAGGTAAAACATATCCTATAAAAGCTGTTGCTATAGTTAAAAATAAAATAATAATTCCTACTATTCATGTAAATTTAAGATTAAATGATTCATAATAAATTCCTCGGCCAATATGTAAGTAAATACAAATAAAAAAAAAAGAAGCTCCATTAGCATGTAAAGTTCGGATTAATCATCCATAATTAACATTTCGATTAATATAATTAATTCTATAAAAAGCTAATTCAATATTGGCTGTATAATATATTGTTAAAAAAAGTCCAGTAATAATTTGTGTGATTAAACATAACCCTAATAAAAATCCAAAGTTTCATATAAAGGAAATATTAAAGGGGGATGGTAAATCAATTAATGATCTATTAATAATTTTTAAAAGGGGATGAGTTTTTCGTATTGGTTTAAATAAATTTATCATTTGTGAAAAAAGTTAAAATGAAAATCGTAAAGGCCCGTAAAAAATATTAGTAATTTTTACTACAGCAATTAATGTAATAAAAAGGTAAGTAATTATTATTATTATTATTAAAAAAGTTTGATTATTATATAATTTTATTAAGTTAATTTTATTTTCATTATTAAAAAAAATAAAATTATTAAATAAATTTAATATATCTATATTATTACTTAAATTTATTCAGTTTAAATTATATGAATTTATAATGGAAATTAGGGTAATAATTAATAATAATAGAGGTAAAATAATTTTTATAATAGGAGAAATTTTAAATATTTCATTTGATGCTAATCTTGTTACATAAATAAATAATACTAATAATCCCCCTAAAAATGTTAAAAATAAAATATATGAAAATCAGTATGTTTTAATTATTATTCCGGAAATTAAACATATTATTAATGTTTGAATAAGAATTATTAATCCTATAGAGAGGGGTTGGTTTAAAAAATATATTAAGAATGATATTATAATAGTTAATAAAGAAAAAAATATTTTTGTTATATCAAAGAATAGTTTAAATAAAATAATAATTTTGGAGATTATTGATAAAGAGAGTCTTTTTCTTTGAAGTTTTTAAAGAATAAATTTTAATTTTGATTTACAAGACCAATGTTTTATTTTAAACTATAAAAACTAATGATAATAATTTTAAATATGGGTTTAGTTATATTTATTATATTTTTAATAGGAAATTTAATTTTTGTTTTTAAATATAAACATTTATTAATTGTTTTATTAAGATTAGAATTTATTGTGTTAAGAATTTTTTTTTTTATACTTATTTTATTTTTAAATATTGATTATGAAATATATATGTTAATAGTTTTTTTAGTATTTTCTGTTTGTGAAGGAGTTTTAGGGTTGTCAATTTTAGTTTTTATAATTTGTACTCATGGAAAAGATTATTTTCAAAGTTTAAATTTATTTTAATATAAATTAATTACTACAAAAAAAAAATAGATGATAAAGTTTTTATTTATAATAATTTTTATAATTCCTATGTGTTTTAAAAAAAAAATATTTTGAATGGTTCAAATAATTTTATTTTTAATAATATTTATAATAATAAATTTAATAATTAATAATATAAATTATTGTAATTTAAGATATAAATTTTCTTGTGATATTTTATCTTATGGATTAATTTTATTAAGAATTTGAATTTGTATTTTAATAATAATAGCTAGAGAGAATTTGTTAAAGGTTGGATTTTATATTAATTTTTTTATAATAAATTTAATTATTTTATTAATTATATTGTATTTAGTATTTAGAGTAATAAATTTATTTTTATTTTATTTATTTTTTGAATCTAGATTAATTCCTACTTTAATATTAATTATAGGTTGAGGGTATCAACCTGAACGAATTCAAGCTGGTATATATTTATTATTTTATACATTATTTGCTTCCTTACCTTTATTATTAGGTATTTTTTATATTTTTAATGAGTTAAATTCTATAATAATATATTTTTTAAAATTTTTTAATTTTGATTTATATTTTTTATATTATTCAATAATTATTGCTTTTTTAGTTAAAATACCTATATATTTTTTACATTTGTGATTACCAAAAGCTCATGTTGAGGCTCCTGTTTCAGGTTCAATAATTTTAGCTGGAATTATATTAAAATTAGGGGGTTACGGATTATTACGAATTATAATTTTATTTCAAAATTTAGGATTAAAATTTAATATTATTTGAATTACTATTAGATTATTAGGGGGGTTTTATATTAGATTACAATGTTTTTGTCAAATTGATATAAAGTCTTTGATTGCTTATTCTTCAGTAGCTCATATAAGAATAGTAATTGGTGGTATTATAACTATAAATTATTGAGGTTATTTAGGTTCTTATATTATGATAATTGGTCATGGGTTATGTTCTTCTGGAATATTTTGTTTAGCTAATATTAATTATGAGCGTTTACATAGTCGAAGATTATATATTAATAAGGGGATAATTAGTTTAATACCTTCAATAAGATTATGGTGATTTTTATTATTTTCTTCTAATATAGCAGCCCCCCCTTCATTAAATTTAATGGGAGAAATTAGATTAATTAATAGATTAATGAGATGATCATGAATTTCTATATTTATATTAATATTAATTTCTTTTTTTAGAGTTGGATATAGATTATATTTATATTCATTTGTTCAACATGGAAAATATTATGTAGGGGTTTATAGATTTTATATAGGATTATCTCGTGAATATTTATTATTAATATTACATTGATTACCCTTAAATATTTTAATTTTAAAAATTGATTATATAATAATTTGATTTTAAATTTAAATAATTTAATAAAAATATTGATTTGTGGAGACAAATATATGAAATTTCATTTTAAGTTATTCAAAAGTATAATATTTGTTTTATTACAATTTTTTGTTTTCTTTTTTTTTTTTTTTTATTAAGAATATTTATAATATTTATAGTTGTTTATTTTATTATATTTAATATAATTATTTTTTTAGAGTGGGAAATTATTTCTTTTAGATCTATAAGAATTGTTATAAGAATTTTATTAGATTGAATATCATTGTTATTTATAATGTTAGTATTATTAATTTCTTCTGTTGTTATTTATTATAGAAAAAGATATATAAATTCAGAATTAAATTTAAATCGTTTTATTATATTAGTAATATTATTTGTTTTTTCTATAATATTATTAATTATTAGACCTAATATTATTAGAATTTTATTGGGTTGAGATGGGTTAGGTTTAGTTTCTTATTGTTTGGTTATTTATTATCAAAATGTAAAATCTTATAATGCTGGAATATTAACAGCTTTATCTAATCGGATTGGTGATGTATTTATTTTAATAGTAATTTCTTGAATAATAAATTATGGAAGATGAAATTATAGTTTTTATATAAATTTTATAAATAATGATTATTCGATAATATTAATTGGTATTTTAATTATTATGGCTTCTATAACTAAAAGAGCTCAAATTCCATTTAGATCTTGATTACCTGCTGCTATAGCAGCTCCTACTCCTGTGTCTGCTTTAGTTCATTCTTCTACATTAGTAACTGCTGGGGTATATTTATTAATTCGATTTAATATATTATTATTAGATATATTTTTTTTAAAAATTTTATTATTATTGTCAGGATTAACAATATTAATAGCTGGGATTTCAGCTAATTATGAATTTGATTTAAAAAAAATTATTGCATTATCAACTTTAAGACAATTGGGTTTAATAATAAGAATTTTAAGAATAGGAATTCCTGATTTAGCTTTTTTTCATTTATTAACTCATGCTATATTTAAAGCTTTATTATTTATATGTGCTGGTGTTGTTATTCATATAATAAATGATATTCAGGATATTCGTTTTATGGGTGGAATTAGATTTTATTTACCATTAACATCTTTATGTATAAATATTTCTAATATAGCATTATGTGGGATCCCTTTTTTGTCTGGATTTTATTCGAAAGATTTAATTTTAGAGATAGTAAGAATAAGAAATTTTAATTTTTTTATTTTTTTTTTATATTATATTTCAACGGGTTTAACAATATTTTATAGCTTTCGTTTAATAATATATTTAATAATTGGTGATTTTAATTTATTAGTTATTTTTAATTTATATGAAGAGGATTATATTATATTCCGGGGAATATTTATTTTATTAATTATGAGAATATTAGGGGGTAGAATATTAATATGAATAATTTTTTCTTATCCTTATATAATTTATTTACCTATTAATATAAAATTAATAGTAATTTATGTTATAATAATTGGTTTAATTATAGGGTATTTAATTAGAAATATAAATTTTTATTCAATTAATAAGTTTTTAATATTATATAATTTAAGAAATTTTTTATGTTTAATATGATTTTTACCAAGATTATCAACTTATTGTTTAAGATATTATTTTTTAGGGTTGGGTCAAAAGTTATTAAAGGATATTGATATAGGATGAAAAGAATTATATAGAGGTCAAGGAATATTTTTTATCATAAAAAAATATTCTATTTTTTATGGAGTTTTTCATATAAATAATTTTAAAATTTATTTATTTAGATTTATTTTATGAATAATTTTTTCTTTATTTTTAATAATTATAATAATTTAATTTAAATAGCTTATGTAATAGAGTATAATATTGAAGATATTAAGGAGATTAATAAATCTTTAAATAAAATTATATTTATAAAAAAAATTATTTTATTTTTACAGTGAAAATGTAATGTTTTAAAATTTAAACTATATAAATTTAATAAGAAATATTAATGGAATTAAACCACTAAAAATTAAGTTAGCAGCTTAATTTTAATCTTTATATTTCTTAATTGGAATTTTTATTCAATAATATCATTAACAGTGATATACCTCTATTTTGGTTTCAATTAATAAGGTTTAATAAGGAGTAAAAAACTCTAATTTTTAAGTCGAAATTAAATGCAAAATATTGCTTCATTATTATAAATTTAAAAATAAGATAAATTGAAAATTCAATATTTTTTGATTGCAAATCAAGTGTTTTATATTAAACTATAATCCTATATTTAATTTGTTCAATTTAATATATTTTGATTTCATTCATAATATAATCCAATTAATAAAATTAAAATAAAAAATATAATAATATATGTTCAAATAAAAAAATTAGTTAATATAAATAAATTAATAATAGGAAAAATTAATGCAATTTCAACATCAAAAATTAAAAAAATAACTGTAATTAAGAAAAAATGTAAAGAAAAAGGAATTCGAGCTGAAGAAGAAGGATCGAATCCACATTCAAAGGGTGATGATTTTTCTCGATCTTTAAAAGATTTTTTAGATAAAATTACAGAAATGAATATTATAATATTACAAATAAAAATAATTAAAAATAAAGAATATAAAATTATTAAAATTATTTATATTAAATAAATTTTAAACTTTTTGATTGGAAGTCAAATATACTAAATATATTATATAAATAATTAATTTCCTCATCAATAGATGGAGATATAAAGAAATAATCACACTACATCAACAAAATGTCAATATCAAGCTGCAGCTTCAAATCCAAAATGATGATTATTGGAAAAATGATTATTAAAATGACGAATTAAACAAATTAATAAAAAAATAGTTCCAATTATAACATGAAGTCCGTGAAATCCTGTTGCTATAAAAAAAGTTGATCCATAAATTCTATCTGCAATAGAAAAAGGTGCTTCAATATATTCATATATTTGTAAAATGCTAAAATAAATACCTAATATAATAGTTAAAGTTAATCCTTGAGATATTTGTGAAAAATTATTTTCTATGATAGCATGATGTGCTCAAGTAACAGTAATTCCTGAGGTAATTAAAATAATAGTATTTAATAAAGGAATTTGAAATGGGTTAAATGGGATAATTCTTATAGGTGGTCATATTAAACCAATTTCAATATTAGGGGATAGTCTTCTATGGAAAAAAGCTCAAAAAAAAGATAAAAAAAAAAATACTTCAGATACAATAAATAGAATTATACCTCATCGCAATCCTTTAGAAACTAAAATAGTATGTTTACCTTGAAGAGTTCCTTCACGACAAATATCTCGTCATCATTGATATATTGTTAAAATAACAATAATATATCCTAAAATTAATAAATTTATATTAAAATTGTGAAATCATTTTGTAATACCTGTAACTAAAGTTATAACTCCAATAGATCCAGTTAATGGTCAAGGTCTATAATCAACTAAGTGGTATGGATGGTTAAAATAATTATTTTTCATTAATTTACTTCACTAGAATATAATGTACTTAAAATTGCAATTACATAGGATTGAATAATAGCTACTGCTGATTCTAAAATTAGTAATAAGATTTGAATAATAATTAATAATAAAAGAATATAATTATTAATTCTTGGCCCAATTCCTCTTAATAAGGTTAATAGTAAATGACCTGCAATTATATTTGCTGTAAGACGAACAGCTAAAGTTCCTGGTCGAATAATGTTTCTAATTGTTTCAATTATTACTATAAATGGTATAAGAATAGTAGGGGTTTCTTGAGGAATTATATGAATAAATATATGTTGGGTATTATTAATTCAACCATAACATATAAATGTTAATCAAAGGGGTAGAGAAATTGAAAGAGTTAAAGTTAAATGACTTGTTCTAGTAAAAATATAAGGAAATAATCCTAGAAAATTATTAAATAAAATAAATGTAAACATTGAAATAAAAATAAATGTTGATCCATTAGAATTGATATTACCAATTAATAATTTAAATTCTTTGTGAAGTTTGATTAAAATAAAATTTCAAAATATAAAATATCGATTTGGGATTAATCAAAAAGAAAGTGGAATAAATAAAATTCCTAAAAAAGTTCTTAATCAATTTAAAGGGAGATTAAATAAGTTTGTTGAGGGGTCGAAAATTGAAAATAAATTAGTTATCATTTTCACTTTAAATTAAATTTTTTTATTATTTTTAAATTTATATTTTTTTTATTTTTATAAATAAAAATATAATAATTTATAATATTAAATATAATAAAAATAATAATAAAAAAAATAAAAGATATTAATCAATTTAATGGTATTATTTGTGGGATAAAAGAATATTATATTTATAATAATTTAAATTTGACATATTTATGTTATAATTTTAACTAATTCTTTGTTTTATTTATAAATCATTAGAAGTAAATGCTAATTTACTATAAAATGGTTTAAGAGACCAGTACTTGCTTTCAGTCATCTAATGAAGAATAATTATTAATTCAATCAATAAAATTTTTAATTGAAATTCTTTCAATTACAATTGGTATAAATCTATGATTAGCTCCACAAATTTCTGAACATTGACCAAAAAAAATTCCTGGTCGATTAATAAAGAAATTAGTTTGATTTAGTCGACCTGGATTAGCATCTACTTTTACCCCCAATGAGGGGATAGTTCATGAATGAATTACATCTGTAGCAGTAATTATAATTCGAATTTGGTTATTTATTGGTAGAATAATACGATTATCAACGTCTAATAATCGGAAATGATTTAATGATATATCATTTGAAGGAATCATATATGAATCAAATTGAATATTATTAAAATCTGAATATTCATAACTTCAATATCATTGGTGTCCAATAGTTTTTAAGGTAATAAGAGGTTTATTTAATTCATCTAAAAGGTATAATAATCGTAATGATGGAAGAGCAATAAAAATTAGAATAATAGCTGGAATAATAGTTCAAATTAATTCAATTATTTGACCTTCAAGTAAAAAACGGTTAATATATTTATTTAATAGTAAATTAAATATTAAATATCTTACAAGAATTGTAATTATAATTAAAATAATTAATGTATGATCATGAAAAAAAATAATTTGTTCTATTAAAGGTGAAGCTCTATTTTGTATGTTAAAATTAGATCATGTTGCCATTTCTAAAAAAAGGATAATCCTTTATAAATGGGGTTTAAATCCATTACATATAGTCTGCCATATTAGAATTTTAATTACTTAAAATTGGTAGTTCATTGTAAGAATGTTCAGCTGGAGGTAAGTTTTGATATCATTCAATTGAGGAAGATAGATTTAATTTAAATAAAATAATTCGTTTATTAATTATTGATTCTCAAATGATTATTATTATTATTATAATTGCTAATAAAGAAATATAAGATCCTAAAGAAGAAATAATATTTCAAGATATATATGTATCTGGATAATCAGAATAACGACGAGGTATTCCAGCTAATCCTAAAAAATGTTGAGGAAAAAATGTTAAATTTACACCAATAAATATTGAAAAAAATTGAATTTTTAATAAGTAAGGGTTTAATATTAAACCTGTGAAAAGAGGGTATCAATGAATAAATCCTCCAAGAATTGCAAATACTGCTCCTATTGATAAGACATAATGAAAATGAGCTACTACATAATAAGTATCATGTAAGGCTACATCAATAGATGAATTAGCTAAAATAACTCCTGTTAATCCTCCTACAGTAAATAAGAAAATAAATCCTAATCTTCATAATATAGAGGGACTATAGTTAATTTGTGTTCCATGAAGAGTAGCTAATCAACTAAAAATTTTAATTCCTGTAGGAACAGCAATAATTATTGTAGCTGAAGTAAAATAAGCTCGGGTGTCAATATCTATTCCTACTGTAAATATATGATGAGCTCAGACTACAAATCCTAATAAACCAATTGCTATTATAGCATAAATTATCCCTAAAGATCCGAAAGTTTCTTTTTTTCCACTTTCTTGGGAAATAATATGGGAGATTATACCAAATCCAGGTAAAATTAAAATATAAACTTCTGGATGACCAAAAAATCAAAATAAATGTTGATATAAAATAGGATCACCTCCTCCAGCTGGGTCAAAAAATGAAGTATTTAGATTTCGATCAGTTAATAATATTGTAATAGCTCCAGCTAATACAGGTAGGGAGAGAAGTAATAAAAAAGCTGTAATTCCAACTGCTCATACAAATAAAGGTATTTGATCAAAAAATAAATTATTAATTCGTATGTTGATAATAGTTGTAATAAAATTAATAGCTCCTAAAATTGATGAAATCCCAGCTAGGTGGAGGGAAAAAATAGCTAAATCAACGGAACTTCCGCTATGAGCGATATTAGATGAAAGAGGGGGGTATACTGTTCATCCTGTTCCTGCTCCGTTTTCTACGATTCTTCTTGAGATTAGAAGTGTGATAGAGGGGGGTAATAATCAAAATCTTATATTATTTATTCGAGGAAAAGCTATATCTGGAGCTCCTAATATTAGGGGGATAAGTCAATTTCCGAATCCTCCAATTATAATAGGTATAACTATAAAAAAAATTATAATAAAAGCATGAGCTGTAACAATAGTATTATAAATTTGATCATCTCCAATTAATGATCCTGGATTTCCTAATTCAGCTCGAATTAAAAGACTAAGAGATGTTCCAATTATACTAGCTCAAATTCCAAAAATAAAATATAAAGTTCCAATATCTTTATGATTAGTAGAGAAAAGTCATTTTCGCAATTTAAATAAAATGGCTGAGTTATTAAGCGATAAATTGTAAATTTATTAACAAGAAATATTCTTTTTTATTAGTTTTATAGTCAATAATGATTTAAAATTGCAAATTTTAAGGTATAATAAAATTATTAAGGCTTAAAGAAATTTCTTTATAAATAATTTTGAAGATTATTAGTTTATTTTAACTTAAATCCTTATTATAAATAAAAAAAAGTTCTAATAATTATTCCAAATAAAGAAATAAAAGATAAATAATTTAAAAAATTAATTAAATTATTTTTTAATTTAATTTTAATTCATTTTAATTTTATATGATTAAATATAAATGAAGAGTAAATAATTCGAATATAAAAAAATAGTAAAATTAATCTTATTATAATTAGAATAAAATTTAAAATAAAAAAATTGTTATTTATTAAAAAATTAATAATAATTCATTTAGAAAAAAATCCGATAAATGGAGGTAATCCTCCTAAAGATAAAAAATTAATTAAAAATATTAATTTAATTAAATAATTAATATTAATAAAAAATAACTGATTAATAAAAAATAAATTTATTATTGAGAATAATAAACATAAAATTCTAATTAAAAAAGAATATAATGAAAAATATAAAATTCATAAGTTTTCTCTAATTATAATAGCAGAAATTATTCATCCTAAGTTATTGATTGAAGAGAAAGCTATTAGTTTTCGTAAAGAAGTTTGATTTAATCCTCCAATTCTTCCAATAATAGAATTTATAATAATAATAATAATTAAAAAATTTTTATTAAAATAATATATTATTAAAATTATTGGGGAAATTTTTTGTCATGTTATTAAAATAAATCTATTAAATCATATTATTCCTTCAATAATATTAGGAAATCAAAAGTGAAATGGGGCTGCTCCTATTTTTATTAATAAGGATGAATTTATTAAAATTGCTAAAATAAAGTTTATTTCAAAATTTTTTAAAATTAATATTTTTAATAAAATACAAAATAAAAAATTAATTGATGATAAAGATTGAACTAGAAAATATTTTAATGAGGTTTCAGATATTAAAATATTATTATTATTACAGATTAGGGGGATGAATTTTAATAAATTGATTTTTAGTCCAATTCAACATCCAAATCAAGAATTTGAGGAAATTGAAATTAATGTTTTAAAAAAAAGGGTGAAAAAAAAAAACATTTTATTAGAATTAAAAATTAGAAAAATTTAAAATAAAGAAATATTCTTTAAATAAAATTAAAATTTATAAATTATATTTTAGTGTAAGAAGCACAATAATTTTTGATATTATAAGGTATAGTTTAATTCTATAAAATATAATAAAGGTAAAATTTCTACTTAATTTATCCTATCAAAATAATCCTTTAATCAGGCACTTTATTTTTTTAAAAAAAAAATATTATCTTTATATTTGGGGTATGAACCCAAAAGCTTAATTTAGCTTATTTTTAA